TTATAATAATTTCTTTTTTTATTAATATTAATAAAAAAAGAAATTATTGTTTATAATTTATAATAAGAATAAAAGTGTTTACAACTCTTGAGTTGTCCAATGAATCTGTTGATTCCGAATCGCGAGATAGAGAGACAGATGACGAATTGATTTCTTACCTATGTCACAAGATTTTTGTTAGTATCATCTATAATGATAATAATAGATGAATCAAAAACTTTCAATTGAACTTTCAATTGGTATTTTTACTTATCCATCCGCGTATCGTTCAAAAATAGAAACTTAGGGAAGTGCTTTATAAACATATGGATAAAAATAACGTATTTCATTTAGCCTCGTCATGCCTACTATCACTAGTTATTTCGGTTTTCTACTAGCAGTTTTAACTATAACCTCAGCTCTATTTATCGGTCTGACCAAAATACGACTTATTTGATTGAAATTAATTGAATGCACAATTCAAAAAAAAAGAAACATTTCTGTGGTATTCCATATATTCTATATATTGTAGAGTTCTTTACCTTGTCAATTCAATTTCCAATTCTTGGTCATTGAGATTCATGGGCAAGACAGATTAATATTTTAAGGATAGATATTACCTCTCCTTTTCCTCGTTCAACTAAATTGAAATGATTGAAGTTTTTCTATTTGGAATCGTATTAGGTCTAATTCCTATTACTTTGGCTGGATTATTTGTGACCGCATATTTACAATACAGACGGGGGGATCAGTTGGACCTTTGATTAATATTAATTAACAGCTCTTTTTTTGATTGACCTCCTATAATAGGAGGTCAAATTTTTATTTCTGTTGAATTATTTCAGTATAATTTTGATCTAACAATAACAAGAATCGAATCACGCTCTGTAGGATTTGAACCTACGACATCGGGTTTTGGAGACCCACGTTCTACCGAACTGAACTAAGAGCGTTTTATTATCAAACTAAATGCAACCCTAATATATCTTGCATACATATATTATCATATAGAATATCATAAAATTAAATAAAAAAAAGATTGATTTGGTATATGTATGTTCAATTTTTATGGATCTCAATTGATTCCTCGTTACTGTTCAGAAGATAAGTAATTCAGAAGATAAGTAATAGGTAGGGATGACAGGATTTGAACCCGTGACATTTTGTACCCAAAACAAACGCGCTACCAAGCTGCGCTACATCCCTTTCAATTGGTATACAGTGTCATTGTAGAGAATCCCTGTCTTGTTTTCCACATTTTTGATTTATTTCCTCCATTGGTATACACAAATTATCTTGCCATTTCTTCTTTTTTGTCTCATATCATATATAAAATATAATAAAAAGACGTATATACGTATGAAACAATAAATATGAAATCCGCCGTAAAGAAAAATGAATATTTGGGGGGGCGGAAAGCGACATATTTTTTTTAATAAAATAAGGGAATATCTACCGAATTGAACTGTTGTACATTTCAATTTGAATTAGGAATTCCGCGGACAATACAAGCGGTTATTAACTATATATACATTTGATGGTATTACATACCATTATGTATTACAAATTACTATAAAGTAGGAGGGTTTAAAATGCGAGATCTAAAAACATATCTCTCCGTGGCACCGGTAGTAAGTACTATATGGTTCGGGGCTTTAGCGGGTCTATTAATAGAGATCAATCGTTTATTCCCGGATGCGTTGGTATTCCCATTTTTTTCATTCTAGTTATTGACTTGGGAAGGGGTGAAGAAGATTAGAAAAACAATCAAATATCTGTGACTAATCCCCTTCCCCTTCTTTTTTTTAGAGTTTTAAGACTTAGAATAAGTTAGAAAAGAGAAAGAATAAAAGTGGATTCAACCTCAGTCAAACTCGGACTCGGCGCCAGGTTCCAATTGAATTAATAAAAGAGTGAGAACGAAAATGAAAATATGATGGCTAGGGCAACAATATCATACAAGATACTTAAACGCAAAACTGTACTGCGATTCTAAATTTAGAAATCATTGTATTACTATATTTTATATTTGATTACAACGAAATCTTTCAGAATTTTATTTCGAGTTACCAACTTCTCTTTTTTTCTTCATTTTGAATCGGAAAATGGAAGAGTTGCGTGAATCAAAAATCCAAGGGAGGTTCATGGCCAAGGGTAAAGATGCCCGAGTAACAGTTATTTTGGAATGTACTCGTTGTGTTCGAAACGGTGTTAATAAGGAATCAATGGGGATTTCTAGGTATATTACTCAAAAGAATCGACACAATACGCCTAGTCGATTGGAATTGAGAAAATTCTGTCCCCGTTGTTACAAACATACGATTCATGGGGAGATAAAGAAATAGATCGAACCGATCGTCTGTGTGTCACCCTTTTCCAATCCAAGGAAGATGAAAAATTACATATATTAGACATATTTTAGATTTTAATATAAACAAGCCAAATCCTATTTCTTAATTCTAAATCATTTTAGATCCGATCGAAATAGGATTTTCGGGATAAGGAATAAACAAACCATGGATAAATCCAAGCGACTCCTTCTTAAATCCAAACGATCTTTTCGTAGGCGTTTGCCCCCGATTCAATCGGGGGATCGAATTGATTATAGAAACATGAGTTTAATTAGTCGATTTATTAGTGAACAAGGAAAAATATTATCTAAACGGGTAAATAGATTGACCTTAAAACAGCAACGCTTAATTACTATTGCTATAAAACAAGCTCGTATTTTATCTTTGTTACCTTTTCTTAATAATGAGAAACAATTTGAAAGAAGCGAGTCGACCGCTAGAACTATTGGTCTTAGAACCAGGAATAAATAGGCTTACTCTTCAATTGAATTCAAATTATAATCCAAACTCAACCGCAGATTGATGCTTTGTTCGAAAAATCCGAAAATCTAGATTTGATTGTTGTGTCGTAAGAAAAAAAAGAATAGGGGAAGAAGAATAAATCTTTTTTTTTATTGAACATATTTGCTCATTTTGACCACTTTATCATATTTTATCATACTAATTTCTACTCTACCTTCTCGGAGTTCATTCTCCAGAGAACTCCATTTTAAGCATTCCGCTGGATTCTTTCCAATCTTCTTATTTTATGATCTCATTGGAAATCATATAAAGACAATTCCTATTTAATATAGCGATTTGGCCAAGTATTTTACGATTAAGAAGCAACTGCCTCTTGTACAGATTGTGTATGAATCTACTATAACTGTAGTATACCTTATTATATCGAATTACTGCATTTATTCGAGCGATCCACAAATGTCGAAAATTTCTTTTTTGCCTACCTCTATCCCGATAAGCTGAAGCCAAAGCTCTTATTTTCTGTTGAGTAATAGTTCGAGTAAGTCTTGAATGAGCCCCTCGAAAGCTTGATGCAAATAAACGAATTTTTGTTCTACGTCTCCGAGCTATATATCCTCGTTTAATTCTAGTCATTGAATAAATGAAACTTTGATGAATAACTAATTGATTTTCTTTCTTTCAGTTATTCCTTTCCTAGTCTATTAATAACAAAACGTATTTTTCCAATGTATAAAATAAAAATTCCAATGGCTTTTGCTACTATAACCTTCCCGACCACGATTTCTTTTTTTGTTTTTGTTCTAGTCACCTGAAAATACGAAATTGTATTGATACTAGGTATCAAAAAAAAAAACAAACATAGAGTAAATAAATAAAAATAGAAATGGATAAAGAAATAGTGGGTTCCTTCGTTTCTATGGTTACTTCTTAAACGGTGAGGTCCTCTCTATACACCGGAGCTCCTTCTTTTATTTCATCAATGTTATTGTTAACTTGTACAGTTCACCCTCTTTGGCTCTACCCATGAATTAGATAGTAATCGGTCTTTCACAACGAGATCCACCTATACAGTAACGGTATTTAATTATGAAGATTAGTTGGGTAGCTGACCCTCTTAGTCCGTTCTTGGAAGAATAAGGCCATAATCTTTCTGTTAAATAGGATTTCCTCTGCTTAATGGATAAGCATTTGTTACCAATGGGGAATTCTTTCTCATCTAAAATTGAAAATTGAGGTGATTGGATTTGCACCAATAGAAACCATAAATTTGATACACAATAAAAGGATACGATAAATCTTTTTTATTTATTTTTAGGTAGTGAACGGAGTTCTTCCATTCATTCTATCCTATTCACTGGTACTGATCACTGATACGGGAAAAATTTTGTACTTTCTTTTGTCCCGGTCCATGGTCTGAACGAGTCGCACATACACCCTAGTACATGTTCCTCGACGCTGAGGGCATCCCCGAAGGGCAGGCGATTTGGTGACATTTCTGATTGGCTGTCTTGTGTTTCTAATAAGTTGTTTAATAGTTGGCATGTTGAATTGTATACATAATGAGTTGGTTTAGATCAATCCTAACCGGATGATTATGAATTACTTTACTTCTATATTCTATATTAATAGTAATAGAAAATATTATATTAACCCCCGGTAAGAAGATAAATTAACCCCCGGTAAGAAGATAAAATCGAAAATTTCGTATTTTTGCGTGAAATCCCTACTATTTTTTATTCAACCGCTACAAGATCAACAATTCCATGAGCTTGGGCTTCTGTTGCTGACATAAAAACATCCCTTTCCATGTCTTCGGATACAACCCATAAGGGTTTACCTGTTCTTTGTACATAAACCCTTGTGATGGTTTCGCGCAGCTTCAGTAGTTCTTCCGCTTCCAGGATAAATTCTCCCGTTTGTGCCTCATAAAAAGAACTAGCAGGTTGATGGATCATTACCCTGATGATTTAATAAATGGTTTTCTCTATCTCGCATGATCATGATGAGTCAAAGATAATCAAAAAAAAAGATAGGATTAACAACCGTACAGGCATCCTTTGTGCAGTGCATACGGCTCCACAATGGAATTCATTTTTACCTTCCATCGAAGGAATAGAAAATAGAGGATCTATCAGACCCAGAGCAGTAAATGATCCAATAACCACCCTTCCTTTTTTTTAGTAATTTTTAAATACTATGATGGTTCCGTTGCTTTATTATTTCGTTTGTTATTCAGCAATCCCAAAGTTTCTTTTTTTTTCCTATTTCAATTTTTAAATAAATATTTCGTAGTCTTTCTTTCATAACAGAAATATTGTTAAGAGCCTTCCGTCGTGAAAACAAAAAAGTTTGTGACGCTGAAAGAGGCCTCCGATAAATCAGCTAAAATCGGAAATGCCTTTTATCTCATACTACTCTTTCGATACATAATCTAATGGTTTAGAAAAAAAAAAACAAGAAAAAAAATTCTTATATCGAATTCAAAGTGCCATGCTATTATTACTTAATATTCATATTTTATATGGCGAAGGCATAGTTTTCTTTTTTGTCTAAAAAAAAAAAAAAACTCATTGGCGCCGAGCGTGAGGGAATGCTAGACGTTTGGTAATTTCTCCTCCGACCAGAATAAAAGATCCCATTGAAGCGGCTAATCCCATGCATATTGTCTGTACATCCGGTCGCACAAATTGCATAGTATCATAAATAGCTACTCCGGGTATTACCCATCCACCGGGAGAGTTTATAAATAAATACAGATCTTTGGTATCATCCTCTATACTGAGATATACCATAAGACCAATAAGTTGATTCGAGATCTCGCTATCAACCTCTTGGCCTAAAAAAAGTAATCTTTCTCGATAAAGTCGGTTGATTAGGATAAAATTGTATCCCTTAAGAACCGTACGGGCACCTTTTGATGCATACGGTTCAAAAAAAATAGCGAAAAAAAGAATCAATGTTTAGATTCTAGCCTTCTTTAGAGGACTCTTTCTAACTTCTAATGAAAGGGCTTTTTCTTCCCTTCCATTTTTCAAGAAAGATGAGTTTTGTCCTTATGGCCCGCGGTCGTTTATCTATACTATAAATTTCAATAAATAAAAAACCAATTCATTAAATTTGTAATTTATCGAACTAACTTTTCATTGATGTATTGTTTCATCGAGATCAAATTTGAATTGCGATGTCATTTTCTTGTTCCCGAATGGTCTTCTTCAATTCTTTTAGGTTTATGCTCTACTCCGAGTAACGATCTGCCCGATTTGGATTTGCACATATAGGACAAATGCCCCAATAGCATGTCTTTTTGCTACGACTTCTTTTTTTTTTTTAATTTACTTCATGCTTTTAACCAAATATTCAACCAACGTATTCATCATATTACTCGATTGATTAACAGTTTTATATCAATGCTATTTATAAATAGAATATGATACAATTAGTAATCAAAGAATAGATAGATTCTAAATTGAGTTTTTTCTAAGCGGAGCCTGGATACTTCATTTTATTAGTACAATCAAGAAAACCATAAATTATTCTAATTGATAATATTAATCTGGATACCCCCCAAAAAATAGATCTAATTGCACTTCACGCTCCAAATTTTTGATGATTTAATCAATCCGTCTTGGGCGAAAGAGAGGATATCTCGATCGGGGGAGAGAACGGGGAAATACCATATGACCCAATATATCTGACAAGTCGCACTATACGTCAACCCACGATGCATCTTCCTCTCCAGGACTTCGAAAAGGTACTTTTGGAACACCAATAGGCATTAAAGCAAAGAAAAAAGAATTAAGTACTATAGCTCACTTTGATGTGGAAGCGTAACAACGGGTTTATTGTCTTAATAAATAAGATCGGCCTTTATCAGATTTTATCTTTTAGCATATTTTATACATAGATTGAATAAGTGCATAAAAAAGGAAAACAGAATGAATAAAAGAAAATTCTTCCGAATAGGTCTTTTGAATGAAGAACAAATATGTATACATTCACTCATATAAAATAGGATCAATTCCCATCCACCATTGCGTATTGGTACTTATCGAGTATAGAATAGATCTGCTTCTTTTTGTTCCTACGAATAGAATCGAATAGTTCCATTATTACTAAAAGAATAGACCAAATATTAATCCTTTCGCCAAGATAATCCCCTCAAAGGGGGAGGTCCATAGCATAGTTTTTTTCAGTGCAATAAAGTTACATAGTGTCTATTTTTCGTTGATAAAGGGGTATTTCCATGGGTTTGCCTTGGTATCGTGTTCATACCGTTGTATTGAATGATCCCGGTCGTTTGCTTTCTGTTCATATAATGCATACAGCTCTAGTTGCTGGTTGGGCTGGTTCAATGGCCCTATACGAATTAGCAGTTTTTGATCCCTCTGATCCTGTTCTTGATCCAATGTGGAGACAAGGTATGTTCGTTATACCCTTCATGACTCGTTTAGGAATAACCAATTCATGGGGCGGTTGGAGTATCACAGGAGGGACTATAACGAATCCGGGTATTTGGAGTTACGAAGGTGTGGCCGGAGCACATATTGTGTTTTCTGGATTGTGCTTCTTAGCAGCTATCTGGCATTGGGTGTATTGGGATTTAGAAATATTTTGTGATGAACGTACAGGAAAACCTTCTTTGGATTTGCCGAAGATTTTTGGAATTCATTTATTTCTCTCAGGGTTGGGTTGCTTTGGTTTTGGCGCATTTCATGTAACAGGATTGTATGGTCCGGGAATCTGGGTATCCGATCCTTATGGATTAACCGGAAGGGTACAAGCTGTAAATCCGGCGTGGGGTGTCGAAGGGTTTGATCCTTTTGTTCCGGGCGGAATAGCCTCTCATCATATTGCAGCAGGTACATTGGGCATATTAGCGGGCCTATTCCATCTTAGTGTTCGTCCGCCCCAACGTCTATACAAAGGATTACGTATGGGAAATATTGAAACCGTCCTTTCGAGTAGTATCGCTGCTGTCTTTTTTGCAGCTTTTGTTGTTGCTGGAACTATGTGGTATGGTTCAGCAACTACCCCGATTGAATTATTTGGGCCCACTCGTTATCAATGGGATCAGGGATACTTCCAGCAAGAAATATATCGAAGAGTTAGTGCCGGGCTAGCCGAAAATCAAAGTTTATCAGAAGCTTGGTCTAAAATTCCTGAAAAATTAGCTTTTTATGATTACATCGGTAATAATCCCGCAAAAGGTGGATTATTCAGAGCGGGTTCCATGGACAACGGGGATGGAATAGCTGTTGGGTGGTTAGGACACCCTATTTTTAGAGATAAAGAAGGGCGCGAACTTTTTGTACGCCGTATGCCGACTTTTTTTGAAACATTTCCGGTTGTTTTGGTAGACGGAGACGGAATTGTTAGAGCCGATGTTCCTTTTCGAAGAGCAGAATCAAAGTATAGTGTTGAACAGGTCGGTGTAACTGTTGAGTTCTATGGCGGTGAACTGAATGGAGTCAGTTATAGTGATCCTGCTACTGTGAAAAAATATGCTAGACGTGCTCAATTGGGTGAAATTTTTGAATTAGATCGTGCTACTTTGAAATCCGATGGGGTTTTTCGTAGCAGTCCAAGGGGTTGGTTTACTTTTGGGCATGCTTCGTTTGCTTTGCTCTTCTTCTTCGGACACATTTGGCATGGTGCTAGAACCTTGTTCAGAGATGTCTTTGCTGGGATTGACCCAGATTTGGATGCTCAAGTAGAATTTGGGACATTCCAAAAACTTGGAGATCCAACTACAAGAAGAGTATAGTCTGATACAAGATTTCTCTGTTCCTTTTTTCCTTTATTTTTTGATTTGACATAGATAGGGTATCGGATAAATCGTGATTCGGATTGCTGACTTTTCATTTCTTTGACTCTTGTCTTGGTCTTTTTTTTTATCCGGAAAAAAATCCCAACTAAACAGGTATGGAAGCTATAATTGTAAACCGAAATCAAATCTATGGAAGCATTGGTTTATACATTCCTCTTAGTCTCGACTCTAGGAATCATTTTTTTCGCTATCTTTTTTCGCGAACCGCCTAAAGTTCCAACTAAAAAAAGGTGAAATGATTTCTCATTATCTCAATTGAAGTAATGAGCCTCACAATATTGTGAGGCTCATTACTTCAACTAGTCCCCGTGTTCCTCGAATGGATCTCTTAGTTGTTGAGAGGGTTGCCCAAAAGCAGTATATAAGGCATACCCAGTAAAACTTACAAGTAAACCAGATATAGAGATGGCAACTAGGGTTGCTGTTTCCATTATTATATAATTTCAAGACCACAATGGATCTATGATAAAAGATCATTTATTTACAACGGAATGGTATACAAAGTCAACAGATCTCACTGAATAAAAAAAATATAGGATTATTTATGGCTACACAAACCGTTGAGGATAGTTCTAGATCTGGGCCAAGACGAACTATTGTAGGGGATTTATTGAAACCATTGAATTCGGAATATGGTAAAGTGGCTCCTGGGTGGGGAACTACGCCTTTAATGGGTGTCGCGATGGGTCTATTTGCGGTATTCCTATCTATTATTTTGGAGATTTATAATTCTTCCATTTTACTGGACGGAATTTCAAGCAATTAGATTCGATTCACAAGAACCCCTAAATAACTTTTCAATAAAAAGTAAAGTATGTAGGTTTCCGCTTTTTAGTCCACTCTTTTTTGGTAGTTCGATCGTGGAATTTCTTTTTTTCTGTATTTCCGGAATATGAGTGTGTGACTTGTTATAATTGATCCTATGGATACGACAGAGAAGAAGTCGGTCATCTTGATCAAGATGATTTTATCTCGTTGGATATTCAGTCTAGGCTAGTATCTGGAGCACAGAATATATGAAATAGATTACAAAATATTAGAACTATGATTCATACTTATCAGACCTCGTGGCCGGACTCCGAAAAAAGAGTTAGAAGTTAATAATTTAAAAAATTTTATTCTTTCGTTTATACTTATTTTGGTTAAAGGATAAACGTTTCTTTGTCTTTTTTGCATTATATTCAGTCATTGAATAAGTGATAATCCAAGGGTTCTTACTCAGGGAATTTTTGAACTTTTTTTGGAAGGTTTTATTGAATCATCGTGGTTCTAGTATGAATCTAAGGTTTTAATTGATTCATAGGGTCTTAACAAGAGAATTCCTATCAATAATAAAGAAAACAAGAGTAAAGTCGCATTACACACAAATCAAAGAAAAAAA